ATTTGAAATATTATAATAATTTAAAACATGAACTTTGGGCTCTAATGAACCACTTATGGTTTTCCTGTTTACGGGGGGGGTTTCTGGTGTGTTATATAAGTCAGGAGTAGTGGGGGGGTAGGGGGGGTTTAACTAGAAGTAAAACCCCGGGGGGTATAACAGGTTATTTTGGTCAATCATTATCTGTTATGTCCTTGATATAGTTTTATGTAATTCTTAAGTAATATCTTTACATCCTTTTCATTTACTTTTTCCAAGGCAAGGTAAGTGTACAACCTTGACTACCATTACCGTGTGCACTCTGAAATGTCAGTGAAGGGAGAACAAAAAAAGGAACCAGTAGCCCTATGGAAAGAACGCCCGGCATGGGGGGTGTCCCATCATAGTACCCCACCATTAACTTATGCCAGGGTACGGGAACGATTGTGGGGTTATTAAACCTGTGTTCCTGAAGTAGGAACCAGATGCCAGGAATAGTTCACTAAGTGAAACCCCCACAATTTTTGTCCCTCACCTTCAATAACCGTTGGCATTCATTCCATACGTTGGTAGGTTCTTATTGGGCTCAATAATTTAACCCCAGATATGCTGGGTACTTGGTGTATATACTAAATCTGGCACTTATGTTGAGTTTTCTATTTCCTGGTTGACTGTTAAATTAATTTGGATAAATAATGTAATGGTTTTAGTATACCTTATTATATATTACCTGACTAATGGTTTAATTACATAATGGTTGATAATACATAGATGTATAAAATTTTAAATACTATAATAATTGAACAAAGAATAGTTTAGCTTTAGAATACTAGCTTTGGGAGTTAGCGGTGGGGGTTTGAGTCCCCTTTCTTTGAGCAGTAGGAAGGATTTTAACCTTCGGCCTCCGGCTTACAAGACCGGCGCTCTGGGGTTGAGCTACTAATGCATGCTCATCCTAGGGCCTTATTTTCTAAGAGGCTCGCGAGTGGCATAAGACACAGGAACAGTGAAAAGTAGACGATGGAGGCAATTTGGCCAATAATGATAAAGGGGTGTTCAACGGGCATTCCTCCGATTCAGGTTAGGATGACGATGTCAGCAATTAAAGTTCAAAACAGGAATTGGGTGATGGGGCGGAACATTGTTCCTCGTTGTTTTGACGTGTGGAGGATGGGGACTACTATTAACACTAGGATGGAGCCTAGAAGGGCCAGGACTCCGCCGAGTTTGTTAGGGATGGATCGTAAGATGGCGTATGCAAATAAGAAGTACCATTCAGGTTTAATGTGTGGGGGAGTAACTAGGGGGTTGGCGGGTGTAAAATTGTCTGGGTCCCCCAGGAGGTTGGGGGCGAATAGTGCGAGGGATGACAGGGCTAGTAGGGCAACTGCGAACCCCAGGAGGTCTTTGTAGGAGAAGTAGGGGTGGAAGGGGATTTTGTCAGCGTCTGAGTTCATGCCTAGCGGGTTGTTGGAGCCTGTCTCGTGGAGGAAGATAAGATGAATTATTGTAGCTGCTGCGATCACGAATGGGAATAGGAAGTGGAAGGCGAAGAAGCGGGTGAGGGTGGCGTTGTCTACGGAGAAGCCCCCTCAGATTCACTGGACGAGGTCGTTTCCGATGTAGGGAACGGCTGATAGAAGGTTTGTGATTACTGTGGCGCCTCAGAAGGATATTTGTCCTCAAGGCAGGACGTAGCCAACGAAGGCAGTTATTATTACCAAGAGCAGGAGTACCACCCCCACGTTTCAGGTCTCTTTGTAAAGGTATGAGCCGTAGTAAAGCCCTCGTCCGATGTGCAGGTAGATGCAGATAAAGAAGAATGAGGCCCCGTTGGCGTGGAGGTTGCGGATTAGTCATCCGTAGTTTACATCTCGGCAGATGTGGGCGACGGATGAGAATGCTGTGGCGATGTCAGAGGTGTAGTGTATTGCTAGGAAAAGGCCTGTGAGGATTTGGATAATCAAGCATAGGCCTAGTAGGGAGCCAAAATTTCATCAGACGGAAATATTGGAAGGAGCAGGGAGGTCGACAAGTGCGTCGTTGGCGATTTTTAGTAGGGGGTGGGTTTTACGAAGGCTAGCCATTAGTGGTTCTTGTAGTTGAATAACAACGGTGGTTTTTCAGGTCATTGGTTCCGGTTAGAGTCCGGGCGAGAATTATGACTTACGTTATGTCTTTATTTTTGTTAGGGCTTGTGGTGGGTTTATTAGCGGTGGCTTCAAATCCTTCGCCTTACTTTGCGGCGCTGGGGTTAGTTGTTGTTGCAGGGCTCGGGTGTGGTGTCTTATTGGGCCATGGGGGGTGTTTTCTGTCGTTAGTACTATTTTTAATCTATTTGGGAGGGATGCTTGTTGTTTTTGCGTATTCTGCTGCTCTTGCAGCGGAGCCGTATCCTGAAAGCTGGGGGAGCGGGCCTGTGGTTGTGGCTTTGCTTTGATACTTTTTTATGGTGGGTGTGGCTGCGGCATTTTTCCGGTCGGGGTGGTACGAGTATTCTTGGGTCCCTGCGGATGAGTCTGGTGTTTTTGCTATGGGCCGGGGGGACATCTGTGGAGTGGCGCTGATGTTTACCACTGGTGGACCTCTATTAATGATTAGCGCTTGGGTTTTGCTGCTGACGTTGTTTGTTGTACTTGAATTGACTCGGGGGCTGAGCCGAGGCGCCTTGCGGGCTGTTTAAAGGGAGGCAAGTGCGACTGCAAGGGTAAGTGTAAAGATAAATAGGGTGAGGTAGGTTTTAATTATTCCTTTTTGGATGTTGCTTGTTGTAGTCACGAAGGGCTTGTTGAGGGAGATTAGGGCTTTCGGTGCAACTTTTTCTAGCCACGTTTGGTCTACCGTTTGAGAGGCGATTATTTGGCCCAGAGTTAGGTTAATCTGCGGTGTGATGCGGTGGATGGTTGCTGGGAAGAATCCTAGTATGTTGGAGAAGTGGTGGGGAGTGAGGAGGGGGGCTTGTTTAAATTGTTTGCTTGTTAGGGATGCTAGTTCTAAGGCTGAGAAAAGTCCAAGGACTGTGACCATCAGGGCTGCAAGTTTTAGGCCGGCGGGCATGGTCATCACTGGTGTTTTAAAGGGGGTGATGTTAGAGGTAATTAGGAGGCCGGCCACGATGCTTCCTCAGGCTAGTCGTTTAATAGGGTTGATCACGGCGGGGTTGTTTTCGTTAATCGGGGAGAGGGGGTTGAAACGGGGGTGGCCTATGGAGACTAGGAAGACGATTCGAAGGCTGTAGACCGCTGTAAAAGAGGTGGCGATTAATGTTAGGGCTAGGGCTCAGGCGTTTAGATGGGAGGTGTTTAGGGCTTCAATAATTGCGTCTTTGGAGAAGAAGCCTGCCAGGAAGGGGGTGCCCGTGAGAGCGAGGCTTCCGAGAGTTAGGCAGGAAGAGGTGAAGGGCGTGAGGTGCTGCATGCCCCCCATTTTTCGGATGTCTTGCTCGTCATTTAGGCTGTGAATGATGGAGCCTGAGCATAGAAATAGCATAGCCTTGAAGAAAGCGTGGGTGCAGATATGGAGGAAGGCAAGTTGAGGTTGGTTGAGCCCGAGGGTCACTATCATGAGGCCTAGTTGACTTGAGGTGGAGAAGGCTACGATCTTTTTAATGTCATTCTGGGTGAGGGCACAAGTGGCAGTGAAGAGGGTTGTTAGGGCTCCAAGGCATAGGCAGGTGGTGAGAGCTGTGGGGTTGTTTGATAGGAGGGGGCTAAGGCGGATGAGGAGGAAGATCCCTGCGACAACCATGGTGCTTGAGTGAAGTAGGGCAGAGACCGGCGTAGGGCCCTCCATGGCGGAGGGGAGCCAGGGGTGTAGCCCAAATTGTGCTGATTTTCCAGTGGCAGCGAGGATCAGGCCGAGGAGCGGGGGGGTTAGGTTTATGTCCTGTGTTGTTGTAAAGATTTGTTGAATCTCTCAGGAGTTGGTGTTTATTGCCATTCATGCTATGGCAAAGATGAGGCCAATGTCCCCGACTCGGTTATATAGGACGGCTTGCAGTGCTGCGGTGTTCGCATCCGCCCGGGAGTACCACCACCCAATTAGTAAGAAGGATATAATCCCTACCCCCTCCCACCCAATAAATAGTTGAAATATGTTGTTAGCGGTGACGAGGATGATTATGGCAATTAAGAAGATCAGGAGGTACTTAAAGAATCGGTTTATGTTGGGGTCGGCGTGCATGTATCAGGAGGCGAACTCTAGGATAGACCAGGTTACATATAAGGCAATAGGTGTAAAGATGATGGAGTAGAAGTCGAAATAGAAGCTAATGTTGATGTTGAAAGTTTCTGTATTCATTCAGCATCAGGTTGTGGTGATAATTTCGGCTCCTTGGTTGAGGAACAGGGTGAGAGGGAGGAGGCTAACAAGAAATGCTATTTTTACGGCAGTTTTTACTTGGCTTAGTGCTCATCCCTGTTCGCGGGGGGTTGGGGTGATTGTGGTGATGATGGGGGATACTAGCAGTGCAAAAACGATGACAAGGCTGGAGGCTATTATTAGTGCGGAGGGGTGCATAGCTGCTACTTGGATTTGCACCAAGAGTTTTTGGTTCCTAAGACCAACGGATGAGCTGTTATCCTTTAGGAGCATGCCGAGTGATCCTTGGGGTTCAACCTAGGGGGCGAAGATTAGCAGTCTTCGTTGCTGCGAGCATCTCTCGGTGGACAAGGGGGTTTTAACCCCTGTTTTTAGAATCACAATCTAATGTTTTGGTTAAACTATGTCTACAGGCAGCCCACCCTCAGGTCAGCTCGGGCTTCAGGATAAGTAGGAGGAGTGGGAGGAGGTGGAGGGTAATTAGCAAGTGCTCTCGGGAGTGGGTTGGTTCTATAGCTAAAATATGGGCGGGGGTTTTGCCGCGTTGAGTTATCAGGAACATGTAGAGGGAGTAGCCCGCTGTAATTAGCGTGCCCAGTCCTGTGAGTGCGATTGTTCATCAGGATCAGTTGAGTAGGGAGGTAATAATTATTAGCTCTCCTATTAGGTTAGGGAGGGGTGGTAGGGCGAGGTTGGCTAGGGCGGAGATAAATCATCAGGTGGCCATGAGGGGCAGAATGGTTTGAAGTCCTCGCGCCAGGACCATTGTCCGGCTGTGGGTGCGTTCGTAGTTTGTGTTTGCTAGACAGAAGAGGGCTGAAGAGGTTAAACCGTGTGCAATTATTAGGATTAGGGCCCCTGTGAATCCCCAGGGGGTTTGAATTAAAATGCCGCCCACTACAAGTCCTATGTGGCTTACGGAGGAGTATGCGATGAGGGATTTCAAGTCTGTCTGTCGTAGACAGATTGAGCCTGTTATAATAATTCCTCAGAGGGCCAGGATAATAAATGGGTAGCTAAGTTCTTTTGTTAGGGGGTCAAGAACTGTGAGTATTCGTATCATGCCGTAGCCCCCTAGTTTCAGAAGGACGGCGGCTAGAACCATGGATCCAGCAACTGGGGCCTCTACGTGGGCCTTTGGCAGTCAAAGGTGGACCCCGTATAGGGGTATTTTTACAAGGAAGGCTAGTATGCAGCCTGCCCATCAGAACTTATCTGCCAGGTTAGACAGGTGCAGGGGGCCCGAGTATTGTAGAATTAAGAGGGAGAGGGTGCCCGTGGAGGCATACAGGAGGGATAAGGCCACTAGGAGGGGTAGTGAGCCTGCTAGTGTATAGAACAGGAAGTAAGTGCCGGCGTTTAGTCGCTCGGTTTGGTTGCCCCAGCGTGTGATTAAGATCAGGGTTGGGATGAGTGTGGCTTCAAATATGACGTAGAACATTATGACTTCTGTGGCCCCGAAGGCTATGATTAGGAAGATTTGGAGGGACGTTAGGAGGGAGATGTAAAGTCGTTGGCGATTTTCGGGTTCGGGTGCCATGTGGCTTTGGCTAGCCAGAATTATAAGGGGCAGGAGTCAGCAAGATAGGACCAGAAGTGGGGTGGAGAGGGCATCTGTTGCCAGGTAGGAATTTGTAGTGGTTCACCCTGCTTCAGACATATTCTTCAGCCACGACAGGCTTGCAGTGGCAATTAAGAGGCTGTGAAGGAGGGTGGTGGACCATAGTCACTTCTTAGGGGCTGCCCATGTCAGGGGGATAAGCATTAGGGTTGGAATTAGGATTTTTAGCATTGTAGGAGGTTGAGGGCTTGGAGGCGGTCTGTGCCGTGGGTTCGGGCTGTTGCGACCAGGAGGGCTAGTCCTGTGCTTGCTTCACAGGCTGAGAATGCCAGGAGAAGTACCGGGAGGGCAGAAAAGCTTGTAGAGGAGAGGCTTATGGATCATAGGGAGAGGGCAATGAATAGTGACAGCATCATTCCCTCAAGACAGAGTAGGGCGGATAAGAGGTGCGTGCGGTGGAATGCTAGTCCTGATAGTCCGAGGACAAAGGCTGTTGAGAAAGAAAAGTGGATGGGTGTCATAAGGCGGTTATGGACTTTAACCATAAGTGTTTGAGCCGAAATCAAAGGTTTTTCTTAAACTAACCGCCTATTCGGCCCACTCTAGGCCTCCTTGGAGTCATTCGTAAATTAGGCCAACTGTTAGGAGGACGAGAACGGCGGAGGCCCATAAGAAGGTTGAGAGTGGGGAGGAAAGCTGGTCGCCTCACGGGAGAGGCAAGAGAAGGGCAATTTCTAGGTCGAAAAGTAGGAATAAGATGGCGACTAGGAAGAAGCGCAATGAAAAGGGAAGGCGGGCAGATCCCAGAGGGTCAAAGCCGCATTCGTATGGGGAGAGCTTCTCATGGTCGGGGGTTATTAGCGGGAGTCAGAATGAAACGATAGCTAGGAGCATTGATAGGGCGGTGGCGATTAGTGCGATAGTTGTGATTAAGTTCATTATCTTTCCTTGGATTTTAACCAAGGCCATGTGATTGGAAGTCACTTATACTAACGCTGGTACTAGAAAGATTATGAGCCTCATCAATAGATTGAGATATAGAGGAAGAGTCAGACCACGTCAACGAAGTGTCAGTATCATGCGGCAGCCTCAAACCCAAAGTGATGTTCGGATGTAAAGTGGTACTGGATCTGGCGCAGTAGGCAGACGGCCAGGAATGTTGAGCCAATGATGACATGAAGTCCATGGAAGCCTGTAGCAACGAAGAAAGTTGAGCCATATACTCCGTCTGCAATAGTAAAGGGGGCTTCGTAGTACTCCATGCCCTGTAAGAATGTAAAGTAAAAGCCAAGGAGGATTGTCAGGAATAAGGACTGAATGGCTTGTTTGCGTTCTCCCTCTATAATGCTGTGGTGGGCTCATGTCACTGTTACCCCTGAGGCCAACAAGACTGCTGTGTTCAGGAGGGGCACTTCAAAGGGGTCAAGTGTTGTGATACCCGTAGGCGGCCAGCAACCCCCCAGCTCAGGGGTGGGGGCGAGGCTTGAGTGGTAAAAGGCCCAGAAAAAGCCGAGAAAGAAGAAAACTTCTGATGTGATAAATAGGATTATTCCGTAGCGTAGGCCTTTTTGGACTGGGATTGTGTGGTGTCCTTGGAAGGTTCCTTCTCGAATAATGTCTCGTCATCACTGGTACATTGTGAGGAGGAGAAGGATGGTGCCAAGTGTTATCAGGGTCGTTGAATTGTAGTGGAATCAAATTGCTAAACCGGATGTTATTAACAAGGCGGCAGCGGCTCCTGTCAGGGGCCAGGGACTGGGGTCAACCATGTGATATGCGTGTGCTTGATGGGCCATTAGACGTTTTCTTGTAGGTACAGGCTTAGAAGAAGGACAAACACGTAGGCTTGGATTATTGCGACAGCGACTTCTAGAAGGGTGAGCAGGAATAAAAGGGTTGTGGTTAGGATGGCTACGGCTGGCATGAGCGGTAGTAGGACGTAGGCTGCTGTGGCGATAAGTTGGATTAATAAGTGGCCCGCTGTCAGGTTGGCAGTGAGTCGGACCCCTAGGGCGAGGGGGCGGATAAATAGGCTAAGGGTTTCGATAATGATTAGGACGGGAATCAGGGGGGTTGGGGTGCCTTCGGGGAGAAGATGACCAAGGGCAATGGTCGGTTGATTCCGGAGGCCGATAATGACTGTGGCGAGTCAAAGGGGGACGGCAAGTCCTATGTTTAGCGACAGTTGAGTTGTTGGTGTAAAAGTGTAGGGGAGAAGTCCAAGCATGTTTAGGGTAATAAGAAAGAGCATCAGGGACATGAGAATTAAGGCTCACTTGTGGCCTGGGAGGTTGATGGGCAGGAGGAGTTGGTTTGTAAACCGGCTGATAAATCAGTTTTGAAGAGTTAGGAGTCGGCTGTTTAGTCAGCGAGATGTGGGGGTTGGGAATAGAAGTCAGGGAAGAAGGAGGGCAATGGCAATCAGAGGGATGCCCAGGAAGACGGGGCTTATAAATTGATCGAAGAAGCTTAGTGTCATGGTCAGTTTCAGGATTCTGTTTTTGGCTTTTCCGTGCTTTGGGCGGTTGGGTCATTTGGAAATTCATGGGCTATCACTTTGGGGGGAATTACGGTCAGAAGAACAAGTCAAGAGAAGATTAAAATAGCAAACCAAGGTGCAGGGTTAAGTTGGGGCATGTCACTAAGGGTGGTTGGGGGTCACCAATCTTTAGCTTAAAAGGCTAACGCTAGGGCCCAGTTTAGCTTCTTAGCGAGGCGTCCTCAAGTATTACGAGGGATCAGAGCTCAAAGAATTCTAGTGGGACAGTTTCAACGACGACAGGTATGAAGCTGTGGTTTGCTCCGCAAATTTCTGAGCATTGCCCATAGAAAACTCCTGGGCGGGAGGGGATGAAGGCTGTTTGGTTAAGTCGTCCCGGCACTGCGTCCATTTTTACACCGAGGGCGGGCACCGTTCAAGAATGCAGGACGTCTTCGGCAGATACTAGGATCCGTACTGGGGACTCTATTGGTGTTACCATTCGATGATCTGCTTCTAATAATCGAAAGTGTCCTTGGGGCAAGTCTTGGGTTGGGACCATATACGAGTCAAAGCCGAGGTTTTCGTAGTCGGTATATTCGTAGCTTCAGTATCACTGGTGTCCCACTGCTTTAACAGTCAGGTGGGGGTCGTTGATCTCGTCTATTAGATATAGAATTCGGAGGGAGGGGAGGGCAATTAAAATAAGGATAATAGCAGGGAGAACTGTTCAGATGGTTTCGATCTCTTGGGAGTCTAAGATATACTTATTTGTCAGCTTGGTTGTTACCATGGCAACAATAATGTATAGAACGAGTGTGCTAATTAGAAACACGATTATTAGGGCGTGATCGTGGAAGTGGAGCAGTTCCTCTATGACAGGGGAAGCCGCATCTTGAAGTCCTAATTGTGAGGGGTGGGCCATTGTTGCAAGACACGCGGGGGTTTAGCCCACAACTCTGCCTCGACAAGGCAGTGTAATTACTATTTTACTAGTATCTTATAAAGAAAGTGGCAGAGTGGTTATGTGTTTGGCTTGAAACCAATTTATGGGGGTTCGATTCCCTCCTTTCTCGGGTTAGTTTGCTTGTACTTGGACAAAGGCAGGCTCTTCAAATGTGTGGTAGGGGGGAGGGCAGCCGTGAAGCCATTCAACATTTGTTGAGGTCAGTTCTACCATCATCACTTCTCGTTTAGCTGCAAATGCTTCTCAAATGATGAAGAGGAACATAATTACGGCGACAAGGGAGATTAGGGATCCAATAGAGGACACCGTGTTTCAGAGGGTGTAAGCATCGGGGTAGTCTGAGTATCGTCGAGGCATGCCAGCGAGCCCTAGGAAGTGTTGTGGGAAGAATGTCAAATTTACCCCTGCGAATATCACCCCAAAGTGGACTTTTGTTCAAGTGTCGTGGAGGGTGTAGCCGGAGAACAGGGGGAATCAGTGAACGAATGCAGCCATAATGGCGAAGACAGCCCCCATCGACAGGACGTAGTGGAAGTGGGCAACTACGTAGTATGTGTCGTGGAGGATAATATCCAGGGAGGAGTTGGCTAGGACGATCCCCGTCAGGCCCCCTACTGTGAACAGGAAGATAAAACCGAGGGCTCAGAGCAGGGGGGTTTCCCATTTAATTGCTCCCCCGTGAAGAGTAGCCAGTCAGCTAAAGACTTTTACGCCTGTTGGGATAGCGATAATTATAGTGGCGGAGGTGAAGTAAGCTCGTGTGTCAACATCCATTCCCACGGTGAACATGTGGTGTGCTCAGACAATAAATCCGAGCAAACCGATGGCTATCATTGCCCACACCATACCCATGTAGCCGAAGGGTTCTTTTTTGCCGGAGTAGTAGGCGACAATGTGTGAGATCATTCCAAACCCGGGGAGAATTAAAATGTAGACCTCGGGGTGCCCAAAGAATCAGAACAAGTGTTGATATAGAATTGGGTCTCCTCCTCCGGCCGGGTCAAAGAAAGTAGTATTTAAATTCCGGTCAGTGAGGAGTATAGTAATGCCTGCAGCAAGCACTGGCAACGAGAGGAGAAGGAGCACAGCTGTGATCAGGACGGCTCACACAAACAGGGGCGTCTGGTATTGGGAGATGGCAGGGGGCTTCATGTTAATGATGGTCGTAATAAAATTGATCGCACCAAGAATGGATGAAATACCAGCTAGGTGCAGGGAAAAAATTGTTAAGTCCACGGATGCCCCGGCATGGGCGAGGTTGCCTGCTAGAGGGGGGTAGACAGTTCAGCCGGTCCCGGCCCCAGCCTCGACCCCAGAGGAGGCAAGGAGGAGGAGGAAGGATGGGGGGAGTAGTCAAAAGCTTATATTATTTATCCGAGGGAAGGCCATGTCGGGGGCGCCGATCATCAGGGGGATAAGTCAGTTTCCGAAGCCTCCGATCATGATTGGCATTACTATAAAGAAAATCATCACGAAGGCGTGAGCTGTAACGATCACATTATAAATCTGGTCGTCCCCAAGAAGGGCGCCGGGCTGGCTCAGCTCTGCCCGAATTAGGAGGCTTAGAGCAGTTCCCACTATTCCGGCCCAAGCACCAAAGATTAAGTAGAGGGTGCCAATATCTTTGTGATTAGTTGAAAAAAGTCAACGGGTGGTTGCCACGGGTATGATGGCTGAGGGTTAAGCGGTGGATTGTAGCCCCATGTACAGAGGTTCAAGTCCTCTTCGTACCAGCTCTGAGGTGTTTTACATATTAGATTGCAAATCTAAAGAAGCAGGCTAATACCCTGCCGGGGCTTTCTCCCGCCTATTGTTTATTGCTGCTAGGCGGGAGAAAGTAGACGGATGCTCGCTGGTTTGAGCGCTTAGCTGTTAACTAAGATATTGTAGGATCGAGGCCTGCCTGTCTAGAAAGGCTTTAGCTTAATTAAAGTGTCTGTTTTGCATACAGGAGATGTGGGATAGTGTCCCGCAAGTCTTACAGAGGCTGAGAGGTTTTCACTCCCACTGAGGGCTTTGAAGGCCCTAGGTCTAGGTTAGCCTAAGTCTCTAGAGGGTGAGAATCGCCATGATGCCGGGCGTCAGTGGAAGGAGGCATATTGCTATAACTGAGGTTGTGGCTAGGGGAAGGGTTGTCTGGGTTGGGTGCACTCGTCACGGGGCTGCTCCTCCTGTTGTGTTGGGGGATATTGTCAGGGTTGTTGCGTATGCGATGCGTAGGTAAAAATATAGGCTGAGTAGGGCGCTTAGGGCAGCTAGGGTTGCGATGGTGGCCATTCCCTGTTTTGAGAGTTCTAGGATGATCATTCATTTTGGCATGAAGCCGGTGAGGGGTGGCAAGCCTCCAAGGGAGAGCAGCATTAGGGGGATTATCGAGGTTAGTGCTGGTGTTTTGGTTCATGATAGGGTGAGTGAGTTAATGTTAGTTGAGTTGTTAAGTTTAAATGTCAGGAAAGTGGCGGCGGTCATGATAAAGTATGTAATTAAGGCTAGGAATGTCAGGGACGGGGAGAATTGGAGGATTAAAATTATTCAGCCAAGATGAGCAATGGATGAGTATGCCAAGATTTTTCGGAGTTGTGTTTGGTTTAGGCCTCCTCAGCCCCCGATTAGTGTAGAGGTTAGTCCTAAGAAGAGTAGGAGGTTGGGATTGGCGGGCTGTATTTGAAGCAGGAGTGCAAAGGGGGCCAGTTTTTGTCATGTCGACATTAGTAGTCCTGTGGTTAGGTCTAGGCCTTGGAGCACTTCTGGCAGTCAGGAGTGTAGAGGGGCAAGGCCGATTTTTAGGGCCAGGGCAATGGTGATGACTGTGGTCGGGAGAGGGTGGGATATTTGGTTAATGTCTCATTGTCCCTCTATTCAGGCGTTTGTTACGGCTGCAAATATGAGTGTGGCAGCAGCAGTGGCCTGGGCGAGGAAATATTTAGTTGTGGCTTCGATGGCCCGGGGGTGGTGGTGTTGGGCCATGAGGGGGATAATGGCGAGGGTATTGATTTCAAGTCCCATTCAGGCGAGGAGTCAGTGCGAGCTTATGAATGTTAGGGTGGTGCCCAGGCCTAGGCTTGACAACAGGGTGGCTAAGATGTAAGGGTTCATCAGCAAAGGAAGGATTTTAACCAACATTCCTGGGGTATGGGCCCAGTAGCTTTTTTAGCTTACCTTACTAGTAAGTGGTGTAGTGGAAGCACAGAGAGTTTTGATCTCTCCGGGGAGGGTTCGAGCCCCTTCTTTCTAAGGAGCTGGGGGGACTTTAACCCCCATATTACACTCTATCAAAGTGGCCCTTAGGTTTCAGGCACAGCTCCTGGGTTATAGTTGGGGTGGGAGTCCAGCAAAGGAAATTGGGAGTGCCAGGTGTCAGATAACCAGGGCTAGTGTTAGGGGTAGAAAGTTTTTTCAAACGAGATGTATTAGTTGGTCATATCGAAAGCGGGGGTAGGAGGCACGAACTCACAGGAACAGGACAGATAGGAGAGCTGCTTTTGTCATTAGGTTCATTGATGTTAGTTCGGGGAGAGTTGGGATGTGGGAGGCTCCTAGGAATAAAAGAGCTGAGAGGGTGTTTATCAGGAGAATGTTGGCATATTCGGCTAGGAAAAATAGGGCAAAGGGGCCCCCTGCGTACTCTACGTTGAAGCCCGAGACTAGCTCTGATTCCCCCTCTGTGAGGTCAAAGGGGGCGCGGTTCGTCTCTGCTAGGGTTGAAATATATCACATTGCTGCCATAGGTCAGGCGGGAAGAAGTAGTCAGATTTTTTCTTGAGCGATGTTAAATGTCTGGAGCGTGAAGCCCCCGGTTAAAATAATCATGCAGAGAAGGATCAGTCCGAGGCTCACTTCGTAGGAAATTGTTTGGGCTACGGCTCGCAATGCCCCAATTAATGCATATTTTGAGTTGGATGCCCAGCCTGACCCTAGAATTGAGTAAACTGCCAGGCTTGAGAGGGCGAGCAGAAAAAGAATGGTCAGGTTTAGGTCTAGGGTGGGGTAGGGCATAGGGATTGGTGCTCAGAGCGTTATGGCGAGGGTTAGGGCGAGTATTGGGGTGAGCAGGAATAAGATTGGGGAGGAGGTGGATGGGCGGACTGGCTCTTTAATGAACAGTTTTACACCATCTGCAATTGGTTGGAGAAGGCCATAGGGCCCTACAATGTTGGGGCCTTTTCGGAGCTGTATGTAGCCAAGTACTTTTCGTTCGAGTAGGGTAAGGAAGGCAACGGCCACGAGGACGGGGACAATAAAAGCTAGGGGGTTGATGATGTGGGTGATTAGTGTGGAGGTCATAATTAAAGAGAGGACTTGAACCTCTGTAGAAAGGGCTTAGGCCTTTTGCATTATCCGGGCTCTGCCACTTTAATATGCCATGTTCTATGGCGGGAGGGGGCACCCTCTTGCTTACTTAAGTAGGGGTCAGTAAGTGAGGGGGAGGCTTGTCGAAAACAGAGGCCTCATTTTTTTGGTCCTTTCGTACTGAAACAAATTGCATCATAGATAGAAACCGACCTGGATTGCTCCGGTCTGAACTCAGATCACGTAGGATTTTAATCGTTGAACAAACGAACCCTTAATAGCGGCTGCACCATTAGGACATCCTGATCCAACATCGAGGTCGTAAACCCCCTTGTCGATATGGGCTCTATAAGGGGATTGCGCTGTTATCCCTAGGGTAACTCGGTTCGTTGATCGGCCAAAGGCCGGATCGGTAGGGTCAGAAGTTCTGTTAACTAGAGCGGGAGCTCTTGTTTGTGGGGCCGAAGTGGCCCCAGTCCACATGGGGGTTTTTTGCTTCCCCGCGGTCGCCCCAACCGAAGGCAGTTAAGCTGGTTTCATAAAGTTATATTCTTTTATGCAGGTTTTTTACATGATCAGCCTTGGTGCCTGAAGCTCCATAGGGTCTTCTCGTCTTATGTTCGTATCCCCGCCTCTGCACGGGGGGGTCAATTTCATTAACTTGAGAAAGGAGACAGTTAAGCCCTCGTCGTGCCATTCATACAGGTCTTTATTTAAAAGACAAGTGATTGCGCTACCTTTGCACGGTTAAGATACCGCGGCCGTTAAACATATAGTCACAGGGCAGGCGGGACCTCTTATATAGGGAGTTCAAGAGGCGATGTTTTTGGTAAACAGGCGAGGCTTGTGCTTGCCGAGTTCCTTCTTTCTCTTTTAGTTTTTCCTTGGGGCACGCCAGTGTGGGGTTAAAGGTTTGTGGTTGAGTGTTCTTCTTGTGAATCTGAAATGTTTTCAATGCCCTCTTTGGTTGGGGCCTTTAATGTTCGGTGGGGGTTCGTTCCGATGTACACTTGTGCTTGGAGAAAGACTTTTCTTTCTTATTACTCATATTAGCATAATCAGTCCTATGGGGGCATAGGAAGGCCTGGTAGTAGCTAGGGGACTCAGAGATGTAATCGGGATTGATGGGGGGTTTTGTGTCCGAGCTTTAACGCTTTCTATTAGGGTGGCTGCTTTTAGGCCCACCAAAACACGGGTCCCTTAATCTTATATGATCTTAATCCTCCTGGTAAAGTTGTATCTTGTGTCAAAGGAGCTGTACCTCCTTTAACTAACTCTTTTACAGTTCTTTTGGTCGGTGTGTGCGTGTGTTTTTATTTGATTGAAGAATGTAAAGGGCTGAACTTCTATCCAATTCTCAGGCAACCAGCTATAACTAAGTTCGGTAGGTCTGTCACCTCTACTCGAAGCTCTTCCCACTCTTTTGCCACAGAGACGGGTGCGCCCTATTAATAGGCTGTCTTGGAGTAGCTCACTTAGTTTCGGGGTGCTAAACTAAAATTCTTTTTGCTTAGGGAGTACTGGCTAAATCATGATGCAAAAGGTACGAGGTGCGATCTCTGCTTTGTCGGGCTTTACTGGGTTGTTTCACTTCTCTTTCAGCTTTCCCTTGCGGTACTTTTTCTATCGCTCAAATATCTTTTTCTATCGCCTATACTAAAGGGGTAAAATGGTTTGTTTGGGGTTGTTGGGTGTGTTAGGGTTTATTTATGTTTAGTTGTTGTTTTTGGTTGTTTAGGCTAGCTGTTGGGCTTCAAGGTAATCCGAATTGCACGGATGGCTTCTCAGTGTAAGGGAGATGCTTTTCTTTCTTAGCTATACCCTGGTTTATCCAAGCGCACTTTCCAGTACACTTACCATGTTACGACTTGCCTCCCCTTTGCAGTATGAGGGTTTTATTTAAGGAAAATAATGGAGCTTGGGGAGAGTGACGGGCGGTGTGTGCGCGCTTCAGGGCCAGTTTCAGAAGAACACTCTATTTTCTTCTTACTACTAAATCCTCCTTCAGATACGTTTTTCAGTTTATCATTCGTGTTCTCTAGCAATAGAGAATGTAGCCCATTTCTTCCCTTTTCGTGCGCTACACCTCGACCTGACGTTTTGGGCTATGCCAATTTTGTTTATTAGTGGTCCTTCACAGGATAAGCTGACGACGGCGGTATATAGGCGGGTTAAACAAGAAAAGGTGAGGTTTAACGGGGGTTATCGGTTCTAGAACAGGCTCCTCTAGGTGGATCTAAAGCACCGCCAAGTCCTTTGGGTTTTAAGCTTATGCTTGTAGTTCCCGGGCGGGTAGAAGTGTAACTAGCTACCAATGTTTAGGGCTAGGCATAGTGGGGTATCTAATCCCAGTTTGTGCCTTAGCTTTCGTGGGTTCAGAAATTGTAAAGCCACCTTCGTAGTTGGGCTTCTAGTTTTCGTATGCGTATAACAGCTTAGAAAACATTCGGCTTTAATTGTCTTAGGGCTCTTAACCACGCTTTACGCCGGCGTCTATCAGCTTGGGCCTCTCGTATAACCGCGGTGGCTGGCACGAGTTTTACCGGCCCTCTTAGCCTTGGCTAAGTCAAGTTTTCACTTATGGCTTAATGTTTATCACTGCTGAGGTCCCTTGAGGGTGTGGCTAAGCAAGGTGTCTTGGGCTAGGGTTTAATTGTGCCTGATACCAGCTCCTTGTTTCCTTGGCGGGAAGCTGTGGGGCATTCTCACAGGGGTGCGGATACTTGCATGTGTAAGTTAGGCTAGAGTTGATAGAAAAGTCAGGACCAAGCCTTTGTGCCTTCGGGGCTTTCTAGGGCCCATCTTAACATCTTCAGTGTTATGCTTTATTTAAGCTACGACAGC